TTAAGTAAAAAATAAAGTTTTTGATCGGAATATGAATCAAACGGGGGATCCCTTAACTTTTTAGGGGTCCATGAAACGAATCGCACTTTTACCACTAAACTATACCCGCTACAATATCATTATTGTATCTTTTGTCGAACAAAGCAATCAGACAAAATAAAGAAATAGAGGGGCATAATATTCTAATAATTCGAGTATTGACATGTTTCATTAGAGGATCTTCTAATGAAATTTTAAAAATGGGGTAAATTTAAAATTAAATTTTTTTATTTTGTTGAAGGTTATATATATACAATTTCCATATACAATTTACATTACTAGAAAAAAGAGAGGGAGTCATAAAATAGAACATTTTTAGATTATATTATTTTGGTTTTATCTCATAGGAATCTATCCGTATCTCTTATTTCTTTTTGATTGTGTTTGAATTACAAATCTTTTTTTTCGAAGAAAATACATTCAAATAAAGAATTGCTCTTCAATATTCATGGGAATAAAATAAAAAGAGCCCGACTAGGTACTGGCCGGGCTCTTTGGCTGTAGAAAAAGAAAAAAAGAAAACTCAAAAATAGAAGAATATAAAATAATGAAAAAAAAAGAGAGATAAGATAAAAAATAAAAAAAAAGCAAGTCTCTTTTTTTTTAAGCTCCCTTTTTGTTCTTCTTGTTTATGTGATATAACATAAACAAAGTAATTCTTTTTTTTTCAATTGGGGAGAGATGGCTGAGTGGACTATAGCGTCGGATTGCTAATCCGTTGTACAAATTATTGTACCGAGGGTTCGAATCCCTCTCTTTCCGTTGATATTTTGGTATTTTTTTTTTTGAACTTGTTTTTTTATTTACTAGTTCAAAATGTTAAAATAGATAAAATCCTAAAAATATTGAACAATCCCGCACAAGCAAGAAAAAGACAGAATCCACTTTTATCTTATTCTATTCTTCACGTCCTGGATTACGCCCTGGATCGTTAGATAGGAATCCGAAGATGAAAAGAGAAACGAAAAAGATCACTACCGTATAAACAAATAGTTTTAGAGTAAGCATTATGAAATCTCCAAGATAATTCAAAAACGACAAAGAAAGAGAATAGATTCTCTTATATTACAACACATTTTTGTCTTTTAATACTAAGATACTAAGTTTCTAAAAAATGAAGTTTTTTTAGGATATGAGGATATATATATGAGTTTCAAAAATGAATTGGTAGTAAGGGTCGATTATTTTATTACAAATAATCAATAATTCTTTTGACCAAAAATCCTTTTTTTCTGCAATCTAGGTAGTCTATTGGTGAAGGGCTCCAATCGAATAATCGGATTAGTCTTTTTCAATTCAAAAAACGTAAATGATGAGAAGGTTCCTATTTTTTACTATATATCGAAAAATTTCAATATTGAAATCGAGAATTCACACTGTAAGACTTATCTGATCTTCTAAATTGTTAAAATATTCGAATTTTAGTTTTCTGATAAATTATTCATTTTTTTAAGACATTTTTAAAATGAAGAATCTCATCGAAAACTTACAGCAGCTTGCCAAACAAAAGCTAAAAGAAAAAAGAGTAGCGGTATTATTGGCATAATATCCACAATTGGATTCAAGAAAGCGTAGGCTTCGGGCAATTTCTCCAAGAAAAAACTACTTGAATAAAGGACGGAGTGAATACAAATACAGACCAAACTAAAGATATTAAGCATAACAAACATTTTGTTCTTTAATAAAATAAAAGTTATTTTTGTTTTTTTTTTGAATTATAATTTTCATTTTTATTGCATTATATACATAATACAATAAAAATGAAAATAAAGAGTTATGAATTAAAGTAAACAAATGAATCAAATAAGATAAGAACCTCCATAATCCTTCTTTTATTTGAACTGAGCCAATTTCATAATATTTTTATTATGAAATCAAAAAAATTGAAGAAATCCTACTTCCTTCTATATAATATCTTAATTGAATTGTATGTAATGATCAATCAATTTAGTTTGATCCTATCTATCTATATCAATTTATAGATATAGATAGATATGTAGATACGCATATAAAATACTAGTGACAAATCTTTATATAGAAATTTTTGAACTGGAATTGACGAACAACCAATATAAATAATAGTCTTTATTAATGTAAAATGGGGCGTGGCCAAGCGGTAAGGCAACGGGTTTTGGTCCCGCTATTCGGAGGTTCGAATCCTTCCGTCCCAGAGCACATCTATTTATGATCTATATCATATTTGAATACAGATTGTATCTCATAATTAAAAGGGACCCCCTTTTTTTTAAAATGACCATTTTTATACTTTACAAAAAAAATTTAGAGTAGAAAATATATTCATAGAATATCAAGTTCAATTTCATTTATGTCTTTACTTTTAAAAAGGGTTTTCATTCTATATAAGAAAAAACAAAACGTAAAAAAAGGATAAATTTTGATGTAGCGAATGAATCAATGACTATTCATGATTCGATAATTCCATACTGGATCCAAGCTAAAGGAATGTTCTAGTCAAACTTCGTTTGAAACAATGTGATCAAAAGCAACGTGCGGATTGAAAAGACATGATTCAATTAGGGGTGGATTCAGATATCCGCCATTTTTTCTAGTATTTTAGAAATGAACATGCTCTTGACTTGACATCATTTTAAATATTCCTGTTAGTCTTTTATTTCCTTGAAAGGGGGGGCGCTTAACCTACAGGAACTGCTCAGCATATTTCAAAAAAGCCAGGTGTTTTTATGGAACTTAACTCGAATCAACAAACGAAATTCAATTAATGAAATAAAAAAGGGGTGTGGATTACTTGTATATAGATTTACAAAACTCCCCGCTCTCTTGTTATATTCATACTTCATTTTTTTATTTCTTGTTGTTTATATAGAATCATAGAATGGAATTTGATATAGTCAGAAAATTCATGAAATTTTCATCAATCTTCAAAACAAAATGAAAAATTGTATAGAGAGAAAAGAGAGAATATAGGAAAAAAAAAGAGTCACTAAATATAGGAATGGGGCTTCTAAATAGATTACCCCCTATGAGGTTCTTTTTTGATTGAATCTTTCTTATTCTTATTATTTGATTATCATTTCTTTTGAATACTTACTCGCTCTTTCTTTTTTTCAGTTACTAATGCTAGTTATTTGATTTATATACTTTTTTTTTGATAATAAATACATGAGACAGAATATTCAAAATGGAATATTTCTATTATTTTCTTTTTCATCCAATGACTATACATTTATTATATTTTTTATGTAAATACAGGAAAAAATTCTATGGAAAAATGGTGGTTCAATTCTATGTTACTTAATAGGAAGTTAGAATACAGGTGTGAATTAAAGAAATCAATGGAGAGTCTTGGTCCTATTGAGAATACCAGTCTAAGCGAAGAACCCAAAATTTTAAGTGATATAGATAAAAAAATTCATAGGTGGGATGATAGTGATAATTCTAGTTATAACTCTTTTGATTATTTAGTAGGTGCCGATAACATACAGGATTTCCTATCTAATAAAACTTTTTTAGTTAGGGATAATAAGAGGAACAGTTATTCCATATATTTAGATATTGAAAAGAAAACTTTGGAGATTAACAACAATCATTCTTTTATAAGTGAACAAGAAATTTTTTTTTCTAGATATCTGAATACTGTTATTAAGGGTGATTACGATCATTACATGTATAATACTCCATTTAGTTGGAACAATAATATTCATAGTTGCATTGATAATTATTTTCATTCTCAAATCTGTATTGATAGTTGCATTTTTGGTGATATTGACAAATACAATGAAAGTTCTTTTTATCGTTACTTTTTTGGTAAGGAAAGAAATCGTAGTGAAAGTGAGAATTCTAGTTTTAGTTTCATAACTAGTACGAATGATAAAAATGATACGGATTTGTCGATGGGATGCCCAACTTGTTCTGAAGTCAATTTACCACCCGTGTCGAAATCAAAAATCAATCTTTGTAATTACTGTGGATATCATTTGAAAATGGACAGTTCAGAGAGAATCGAATTTTCGATTGATTCGGGTACTTGGAATCCTATGGATGAAGACATGATTTCTAACGATCCCATTAAATTTCATTCAGCAGAAGAATCTTATAAAAATCGTATTGATTTTTATCAAATAAGAACAGGATTAACTGAGGCTGTTCAAACAGGGACAGGTCAACTAAATGGTATTCCTGTAGCAATTGGTATTATGGATTTTAACTTTATGGGAGGTAGCATGGGATCCGTAGTAGGTGAAAAAATCACTCGTTTGGTAGAATATGCTACTAATCAACTTTTACCCCTGATTCTCGTATGTTCGTCCGGAGGAGCGCGTATGCAAGAAGGAAGTTTGAGCTTGATGCAAATGGCTAAAATATCTTCTGCTTTATATTATTATCAAACAATTAAAAAATTATTCTATGTATCGATACTTACATCTCCTACTACCGGTGGGGTGACGGCTAGTTTTGGCATGTTGGGGGATATCATTATTGCCGAACCAAAGACTTATATTGCATTTGCTGGTAAAAGAGTAATTCGACAAACATTGAAGAGGCTAATACCTGGAAATTCGCAAATATCTGAATCTTTATTACGTAGGGGCTTTATTGATTCAATCGTACCGCGTCGTTTTTTAAAGGGAGTTGTTACTGAGTTATTTCAATTCCATAATTTCTTTTCTTTGGCTAAAAAAGAAATTATGGAATTGAAATAAAAAATGAAAACATACAGGATCAAAGTAATAAAATAAAAGAATAAGAAAAAAATACTAAGAATAAGAAAAGGGTATATTATAATATATATCGGCTTAGCTATAATCACTAGAATTCCTATATACTAAGTATAAAGATATAGAAATTCTAGTAATTATAGACTGTCTTTTTTAATAAAAAGAAGAATCCAAATAGACAAAAATAAAAATAGATAGATATAGTACAAATAGTAAATCGAGGTACCCTTTTTATGATAAACTTTCCTTCCATTTTTGTTCCTTTAGTGGGTCTAGTATTTCCGGCAATTGCAATGGCTTCTTTATTTCTTCATGTTCAAAAAAACAAGATTTTTTAGATACGGCGGTCAGTAGGGAAAAATATTCTAGAGATTTTTGTGAGAGCTGGAAGGAATTTGATGAAGTCCCTCTAAAGATTTACATTTCAGTAGCGCCAATTGATGAAAATTACTTTAGAAACAAGTCAAAAATAAACAAAGAAAAACAAAGTAAAATTCTGGGGTTTTTGATTCCACAATTAGAATTCTTAATAATAAAAAGAGGAGGTAATGAGTATATTGAAAAAACGATCAAAAGAAGTACTGATATATTCTATAACAGAATCTCGAAAAATAAGCAATATCTTTTCAGCCTTGATCATTTTTTTAGGTTCATTGGGGTTATTGTTGGTTGCAATTTCCAGTTATCTCGGTATGGATCTTTTCCTTTTTTCTGAGGAAATGAGTAATTTACCATTTATTCCACAAGGGGCCACGATGGCTTTTTATGGAATTGGGGGTCTCTTTATTAGTTTTTATTTGTGGTGGATTCTTTTGTGGAATATAGGTGGTGGTTTTGATATCTTCGATAAAAAAAAGAAAGAAGTCTGTTTTCTTCGTTGGGGATTTCCTGGAAAAAATCGTCGTATTATTATCAAAATACCTATGACCGAGATTCAATCTATCAGAATAATAACAGGAGTTCAAGAACGAGGTATTTTTACTCGTACCCTTACTTATGAGAGTATCGTTTATATGGAAACAATAGAACAGGGGTTTCTTCCCTTGACTCGTATTGAAGATAATTTGACTCCGCCAGAAATTGCAAATAAAGCTGGCGAATTAGCTTTTTTTTTAGGTGTACCACTTCTGTATTGATGAGAATTGGACTGAACTAGAAATAAACTTGCACAAAAAGTTTCAGAATTGTCCTATTTATTTGGTGTACCGATTGAAATATTTTGAAAAAAAATTTTTTTTTCAAAATATTTCCATTTTGAAAGATGGGACATTATTTGATTTCGAAATCTGAATATTATAGTCATAACTCCAAGTGCTCCTTGGTGTATTTCTAAAAAGGAATCCTTTTTTCTTGGAATATTAGCAATGAATATCCTTTACAATATTTTTTTCTTCATTGGAATTGACTGTGAATTCTTTCGATTTCTTATTCGATTTATGTATTCTTTTTTCTAAATTAAACAAGGCAAAGACTCACTCCCGAAGTTTAAGTAAAAAAAAAATGAGAAAATACAATCGAGATTTATCTATAAGCTCTATAACTTGTAATGAAGTTTATACTTGCTAGAAAGGTTATTATCATATAGAGTTTGACGAATGAGATGAAATTGAGTTCATTAAAGACGAAAAATGAAAAAAAAAAGTATTCCCCTTCTATATCTTATATCTATAGTCTGTTTGCCCTGGTGTATCTCTTTCACATTTAAGAAAAGTCTGGAATCTTGGTTTATGAATTGGTGGAATACTAGTCAATCCGAAATTTTCTTGAATGATATGAAAGAAAAGAGTATTCTAAAAAAATTCATAGAATTGGAGGAACTGTTTTTCTTAGATGACATGTTAAAGGAATGTCCAAAAACATATCTACAAAACCTTCGTACTGGAATCTATAAAGAAACAATCCAATTAATCAAAACGCACAACGAAGATCGTATGAATACGATTTTGCACTTTTCCACAAATATAATTTGTTTCTTTATTCTAAGCGGTTATTCTATTCTTGGTAATCAAGAACTTATTCTTATTAACTCTTTGGTTCGAGAATTTATATATAATTTAAGTGACACAATTAAAGCTTTTTCTATTCTTTTATTAACTGATTTATGTATAGGCTTCCATTCAACCCGTGGGTGGGAACTCATTATTGGTTTCGTTTATAAAGATTTTGGATTTGCTCAAAATGATCAAATTATATCCGGTCTTGTGTCCACTTTTCCAGTCATTTTAGATACAATTTTCAAATATTGGATTTTCCGTTATTTAAATCGCATATCTCCATCACTTGTAGTGATTTATCATTCAATGAATGATTGACAGAAAACCCGATTTACTTCAATTAAATTAAAGTTTTTAGCTAAAAAAAGATAATTTTGAATTTTCCCCTCTTTTTAAACTTTTGAAATCCCCGTGAAATTCAAAATGGGGGTTCCGACCTTGGATAGGGAACTATGCGAGTGACCTACCTAATCTTATTGTAGAAATTTTCAGGATCAATGATTAGACCATGCAAACTAGAAATGCTTTTTCTTGTATAAAAGAAGGGATTACCCGATCCATTTCTATATCGGTCATGATATATATAATAATTCGAGCACCCTTTTCAAATGCATATCCAATTTTTGCACAGCAGGGTTATGAAAATCCCCGAGAAGCAACCGGTCGTATTGTCTGTGCCAATTGCCATTTAGCTAATAAGCCCGTGGATATTGAAGTTCCACAAGCGGTACTTCCTGATACTGTATTTGAAGCAGTTGTTCGAATTCCTT